AACTAAATATATAGATATTCGTATATATTAATATATATATATATATAAATTAAATTAGTATATATTATATATTAGTAAATAATGATATACGTATCTTATGTGATATATGATCAATATAATTTATATGTATATTATATTAAATGAATTTAATTTAAAAAAAAAGAAAAAAGTATTAGTTTATTAATATTTAAATAATATATAATTATTTATATTTTATATATTAATAAATTATCTAATTATATATAATTATATATTTATATATATATATATATTTATATTAATATAATTACATATTAATATATAGCTAATATAAAATAATTATAAATAAATGATTTATTAGTATGTATATATAATTAATATAAATCTTTAAAAATTATTTATTTTAAACTAATAGAACATTTATATAGTATAGAAATAATTTTTTTTTATATAATTTATAATTTATAAAATAATAGACTAATATTTATAAATAATATTTTATAATTAAAAAAAATCAATATTGCAAAAAAAAAAAAAAAAAAAATTATTCTTCTTAATATTAAATAAATTTTTCCTATATTCTTATAAATTATTTAAATAAATTTAATTTTATTGATTATTTAATAAATAATTAAATTTGTTTGTTAAATTAAATAATTTAATTTATAATGAATTTTTAGTTATTTAGTAACTTTTATAGATTTAAAAAAAAATATTAATTTTTTTTTTTTAAAAAAATGACTTAAATTTTTATGTACTTTTTTAAAAATTATATGTTGTTTATATTTTAAAAATTTTTAATAAAAAAAAAAAGCTTAATCTAATATTTTTATTAAAAAAATTAGGAGCAAATAAAATTTTAGATAGCAAATTTCCTAGGAGCAAAATTTTTATAATGTTTGAAAATATATTAAAAAATCAATTTTTAGTAAATCGTAATAAATTTTAAGACATTAAAATTTAAAAAATTAACTTGAATTTTTTGATTTTTTCGTATATTTTTTTAACTGGAGCAAATAAAAATTTTAGGAAATATTTATTTTATAGGGAGGAATTTACTATATTGTTTATTTGATTATGGATTTTTAAAAAAGTTTTATTTTAGCTTGGAATATTAATTTATAATTTTTTTTTACATGTGAGTTTTTGCGTGAATTATATAAAATTTAAAAAATTTTTTATAAAATTATTTATTCGCAGTTTATAATTTTTTATATTTAAGAAATTAAGATAAAGATATTTATATTAATATTAACAAAGTTTGTGCCAGCAGTTGCGGTTAAACAAACAATATAATTAATATTTTTTAGTAAATAATTAAATGGATTTTTTTTTTAAATAAAAATTAATTTTATTAAGTGAAATTTTAAAATTAATAAATTTTATAAAAAATAATTTGAAGTTATTAAATTTTTATTTAAACTAGGATTAGATACCCTATTATTTAAAATGTAAATTTTATTACTAAATTATTAATAGTTATGTTCTTAAAAATTAAAAAATTTGGCGGTATTTTAGTCTTTTCAGAGGAACCTGTTCTATAATCGATAGTCCACGATTAGTTTTACTTTTATTAATTAATTTGTATATCGTCGTAGTTTGAATATTTTTTAAGAATTTAAATATTCAAAATTTATAATTATAAAAAAAATCAGATCAAGGTATAGTTTATATAAAAGAAGAAATGGGTTACAATAAATAAATTTATGGATTTAAAATTTAAATATTTTAATTAAATTGGATTTGAAAGTAATATAATTAATTTAAATTATATGATTTAAGCTCTAAAATATGTACATATCGCCCGTCGCTCTCAAATAAATTGAGATAAGTCGTAACAAAGTAGATGTACTGGAAAGTGTATCTAGAAAGAACAAATTAGAGCTTGATAAAAGCATTTTATTTACATTAAAAAGTTAATTGTGAGATTCAATTTAATTTGAATTGTAAAATTTATTATTATTATTTTTTAATAAAGTATTATTTTGTTTTATTAATAATATAGAAAAAATTTATTTAATTATAGTTTATAGTATAGTGATAGAAAATTGAAATAATTGAAAATTTAAATATTAAAAAGAATAATTTATTTTTAGTACCTTGTGTATCAGGGTTTATCAATAAAAAATTAATAATTTAATTTTCTCGATTTTAAAAGAGTTAAAAATATATTAATTTTAATGTTAAATAATTATAGTAAATATATTTTTAGTAATGAAACGTTATTCGTTTTTAAATATATCTAGTTTTTTAAGAAATAAATTTAATTTATTTATCAATAAAAATTAATTTTATTAAAAAATTTTAATTTTGATTGATATTAAATATTTTAAGGGATGAGCTTTAAAATAAATTTATATAAATTATTTAAATTAAAAATAAATTTAGGATTAAAAATTTCTATTATTAATAATTTGTTATAATTAATTTTTTGATTTATTTATTTATATTAAAATTTTATATTTTTTATTAAAATGATTTATTTAATTAAAGTTTAAATTTAATAATGATAAAATTAGTATATTTTATTTTAAAAATATTTTATTTTTAAAAGGTTAATTTAAGGAATTCGGCAAAATAATTCTTCGCCTGTTTATTAAAAACATGTCTTTTTGATAATAATTTAAAGTCTAACCTGCCCAATGAGAATTTTAAATGGCCGCAGTATTTTGACTGTGCAAAGGTAGCATAATCATTAGTTTTTTAATTGAAAGCTGGTATGAATGGTTGAACGAGAGAATTACTGTCTCAAATTAATTTAATTAGAACTTTATTTTTAAGTTAAAAAGCTTAAATAGTTTTAAAAGACGAGAAGACCCTATAGAGTTTAATATTTTATTAAATTATTATTATTTAATTTTTAAAATTTTATAAAATATTTTATTGGGGTGATAAATAAATTTAATTAACTTTATTTAATTTAAAACCATAGATATATGAATTAATGATCCATTATTAGTGATTAAAAGATTAAATTACCTTAGGGATAACAGCGTTATCTTTTTAGAGAGTTCAAATCGAAAAAAAGGATTGCGACCTCGATGTTGGATTAAAATTTATTTTTGGTGTAGAAGCTAAAATATTAAGTCTGTTCGACTTTTAAAATTTTACATGATCTGAGTTTAAACCGGCGTGAGCCAGGTTGGTTTCTATCTTTAAAAAGTTAAAATATTTTAGTACGAAAGGACCAAATATTTATAATATTTATTAATTTTTGAATATTAATGTTATTTTGGCAGACTAGTGCATTAAATTTAGAATTTAATTATGTAATATATTTACAAATAATACTTGTTTTATAAAGATTTTATTATGATAATATTAAGAAGAGTTATTTTATTAATTTGTGTTTTAATTGGGGTAGCTTTTTTAACTTTATTAGAACGTAAGGTTTTAGGGTATATTCAAATTCGTAAGGGTCCTAATAAAGTTGGTTTAATAGGTATTCCTCAACCTTTTAGAGATGCAATTAAATTATTTACTAAGGAATCAATTATTCCTTTAATATCAAATTTTAATATATATTATTTATCTCCAGTTTTTAATTTATTTTTATCATTATTTTTATGGTTATGTATACCTTTTATTAGAATTTTATTTAATTTTAATTTAAGAATTTTATTTTTTTTAAGTGTTTCTAGTTTAGGGGTTTATACTATTATAATTTCTGGTTGGTCTTCTAATTCTAATTATTCATTATTAGGGGGTATTCGATCAGTCGCTCAAACTATTTCTTATGAAGTAAGATTAGCTCTTATTTTAATATCTTTTTTATTTTTAATTTCTAGGTTAAATTTATTTAGTTTAATTAATTATCAAAATTTTATATGGTTATTATTTTTAATATTTCCTTTATGTTTAATTTGGTTTGTTTCTAGACTAGCAGAAACTAATCGTACTCCTTTTGATTTTGCTGAGGGTGAATCAGAATTAGTTTCAGGATTTAATGTTGAGTATAGAAGAGGAGGATTTGCTTTAATTTTTTTAGCAGAATATTCTAGAATTTTATTTATAAGAATAATATGTAGATTATTATTTTTAGGAGGGGATATTGTTTCTTTTTTATTTTTTATTAAGTTAGGATTAATAAGATTTTTATGAGTTTGGGTTCGTGGGACTTTACCACGTTTTCGATATGATAAATTAATATATTTAGCATGAAAAAGATTTCTACCAGTTTCATTAAATTATTTATTTTTTTTTATAGGGTTAAAATTATTATATTTTTCTCTTATTTTATAGTGAACTAATTTTAGTATTAAGTTAATAGGTAATTTTATACCTATTTTATATTTTCAAAATATATACTTATTCAAGTTCATTAACTAATTTTTAAAAATAATATTATCTCATAATTTAACTAATAAAGGATTAATTAAATAAATTAAAAAATAAATAATGGTTAGTATTTGTCCAATTAAAATATAAGGGTCTTCTACTGGGCGTGCTCCAATTCAAGTTAAAAGAATAATAGTAGTTACTAATGTTCAAAATAAAATTTTATTTAAAGGATAAAATGTATTTGATTGAAATTTTTTATTAGATATAAAAGGTATAAATAATAAAATAGCAATAGATATTACCAAGGCAATAACTCCTCCTAATTTATTAGGAATGGATCGAAGAATAGCGTAAGCAAATAAAAAATATCATTCAGGTTGAATATGTACTGGAGTAACTAATGGGTTAGCAGGAATAAAATTATCAGGATCTCCTAATATATAAGGATTAGTTAATGTTAAAATAATTAATCTTATTAATATTATAATAAATCCAAAAATATCTTTGTAACTAAAATAAGGGTGAAATGGAATTTTATCAATATTTCTATTAGTTCCTAAAGGATTATTAGATCCTGTTTGGTGTAAGAATAATAAATGAATTATTACTAAAGCTGCAATAATAAAAGGTATTAAAAAATGTAAAGTAAAAAATCGAGTTAATGTGGCATTATCAACTGCAAATCCTCCTCATAATCATTGTACAATATTTATTCCTAAATAAGGGATAGCTGATAAAAGATTAGTAATAACTGTTGCTCCTCAAAATGATATTTGTCCTCAAGGTAAAACATATCCTAGGAAAGCTGTTGCTATTACAATAAATAAAATAATTACTCCTATAATTCATGTTATAGTTAAATTATAAGATCCATAATAAATTCCTCGTCCAATATGTAAGTAAATACAAATAAAGAAAAAAGAAGCTCCATTAGCGTGAAGAGTTCGAATTAATCAGCCAAAATTTACGTCTCGACAAATATGGACTACACTATTAAAAGCTATGTTGATATCTGCAGTGTAATGTATTGCTAAAAATAATCCTGTAATAATTTGGATTCCTAAACATAATCCTAATAATGAACCAAAATTTCATCAAGCTGAAATATTAGATGGGGATGGTAGATCAATTAATGATCTATTTACAATATCTAAAGGAGTATTAAATCGTATAGGTTTTTTCATTAAAATTTTTGTCGTAAAGGTCCTAAATTGAAATTAGTAATTTTAACTACTGCAATTAAAGTAATAAATAAATAAATAATTATTAAAAATATAATAGAATTAGATGGTAAATTATAAAATTTTCTTAATATTAAGTAATTATTATTTATATAAATAAATTTATTAAAGTTATTAATTATAATAAAATAATTATCATTAAAAGTAAAAATTATTATAATTGTTATAAAAGAAATAATTAATAAAATAATTTTATTATTAATTTTAAATTTTTCATTAGAAGCTACACTAGTTATATAAATAAATAATACTAATATTCCTCCAATTATAATTAAAAATAAAATATAAGAAAATCAATAATTAAAATTTAAAAATCCTGTAATTAATGAAATAGTAATAGTTTGGATTAATAAAATTATTCCTATGGATAAAGGATGAATTATAAATAAAAAAATAGTTGATAATAAAATATTTATTATTAATAAAATTATTATAATACAGAAAATAGTTTATAAAAATATTAATTTTGGAGATTAAAGTAAAGAAAAGTTTCTTTTTTCTGAAGTTTTAAAAGATACATCTTATTTTTGATTTACAAGACCAATATTTTATTTAAATTATTAAAACTATTAATGTTAATATTATTTTCTATATTTATATATTTGATAGGTATTTTAGTATTTTGTTTGAAACGGAAACATTTATTATTAATATTATTAAGATTAGAATTTATTATTTTATCATTATATTTTATAATATTTATGTCTTTAAGTTATTATAATAATGAATTTTATTTTTCAATAATTTTTATAACTATAAGAGTTTGTGAAGGAGCTTTAGGTTTATCTTTATTAGTTTCTTTAATTCGAACTCATGGTAATGATTACTTTCAAAGGTTTAATATTTTATGATAAAATTTTTATTTATATTTATTTTTATGATTCCTTTAAGATTTAAAATTAATTTATTTTGATTAAATCAATGAATTTATTTTTTAATTTTTATTATATTTATATTTAATTTTTCTTTTAATTATTTATTTATAAATATTAGTTATTTTTTTGGATGTGATTTATTATCTTATATAATAATTATTTTAACGTTATGAATTTGTTCTTTAATAATTATAGCAAGTCAAAAAATTTATAGAACAAAATTTTTTAGTGATTTATTTTTATTTTTAATATTAATATTAGTTATTTCTTTATTTTGTACTTTTGCGACAATAAATTTATTTATCTTTTATCTTTTTTTTGAAATAAGATTAATTCCTACTTTAATTTTAATTATTGGTTGAGGGTATCAACCTGAACGTATTCAAGCTGGAGTTTATTTATTGTTTTATACTATGTTGGCTTCTTTACCTATAATAATTAGAATTTTTTTTTATTATTATAAAATGAATAGATTAGATTTTTATTATTTTAATAATTTGAATTCTTTATTTTTTTATTTAGGTATAAATATAGTATTTTTTATTAAAATACCTATATACTTTGTTCATTTATGATTGCCTAAAGCTCATGTTGAAGCTCCTGTTTCTGGTTCTATAATTTTAGCAGGAATTATATTGAAATTAGGGGGGTATGGTTTAATGCGTGTAATAAAAATATTTATTGAAGTTGGTTTAAAAATCAATTATTATTTTATTATTATTTCATTAGTAGGAGGAGTTATTGTTTCTCTTATATGTATACGACAAATAGATATTAAATCATTAATTGCATATTCATCAGTTTCTCATATGGGATTAGTTTTAGCAGGAATTATAACTATAAATTATTGGGGATTAAGAGGTTCATTTTTAATGATAATTGCTCATGGTTTATGTTCTTCTGGTTTATTTTGTTTAGCTAATATTAATTATGAACGTTTAATAAGACGAAGTTTATTTTTAAATAAGGGATTAATTAATATTATACCTTCTTTAAGTATATGATGATTTTTATTTAGAGCTTGTAATATATCTGCTCCTCCTTCATTAAATTTAATTGGTGAAATTATTTTAATTAATAGATTAATAAGATGAAGAAGTTTAAGAATATTTTCATTAATTTTTTTATTATTTTTTAGAGCTGGTTATAGATTATATTTATATAGATATACTCAACATGGAAAAATTTATTCAGGCATTATAAGATTTAAAATAATTACAATTCGAGAATATTTATTATTAATATTACATTGATTACCTTTAAATTTTTTAGTTATAAAAAGAGAATTTTTAATTTTATGATTATATTTAAATAGTTTATATAAAATATTGATTTGTGGAGTCAAAGAAATAATTAGTTATTTTAAATAATTTTATCTATTTGTTTAATTTATAGAGTAATTTTCATTAGAATTAGTTTTTTTTTTTTTTTTTTTAGAGTTTATTTTATAATTTTAGATTATAGATTAATATTAGAATTAGAAATAGTTACTTTAAATTCTTGTTCTATTATAATAACAATTTTATTGGATTGAATATCTTTATTATTTATAAGATTTGTATTATTTATTTCTTCTATAGTAATTTTTTATAGAAAAGAATATATATTAGGAGATTTAAATTTAAATCGATTTATTATATTAGTAGTAATATTTGTATTATCAATAATATTATTAATTATTAGTCCTAATTTAATTAGAATTTTATTAGGTTGAGATGGGTTAGGTTTAGTTTCTTATTGTTTAGTAATTTATTATCAAAATATTAAATCTTATAATGCAGGTATATTAACTGCATTAACTAATCGTTTAGGAGATGTTGCTTTATTAATTGCTATTAGTTGAATAATAAATTATGGTAGTTGAAATTTTATTTATTATTTAAATTTTATAAAACATGATTATGTAATAATGTTAGTTACAATATTAGTTGTTTTTGCAGCTTTTACAAAAAGAGCTCAAATTCCGTTTTCTTCTTGATTGCCTGCGGCTATAGCTGCTCCAACTCCGGTTTCTTCATTAGTTCATTCATCTACATTAGTAACGGCTGGGGTATATTTATTAATTCGTTTTAATTTTTCTTTTAATTTAACTATAATAATAATTTTATTATTTATTTCTTCAATAACTATATTTATAGCAGGATTAGGTGCTAATTTTGAGTTTGATTTAAAAAAAATTATTGCTCTTTCAACTTTAAGACAATTAGGTTTAATAATAAGAATTTTATTTTTAGGAGAATATAAATTAGCTTTTTTTCATATATTAACTCATGCTTTATTTAAGGCTTTATTATTTATGTGTGCAGGATGTATTATTCATAATTTAAATAATTGTCAAGATATTCGATTTATAGGAGGATTAATTAAGCAAATGCCTTTAACTTGTAGATTTTTTAATATTTCAAATTTATCATTATGTGGTTTACCATTTTTATCAGGATTTTATTCTAAGGATTTAATTCTTGAAGTTATATCAATAAATTATTTAAATTTATATATTTATTTAATTTTTTATATTTCTACTGGATTAACTGCTTGTTATACTATTCGTTTAATTTATTATAGTTTAATAGGAAATTACAATTATAATTCTTTAAGTATAATTAATGATACAGGAAAAATTATATTACAAGGTATATCAGGATTAATTTTTTTAGTAATTATTGGAGGTAGTATATTAATATGGCTTATGTTTCCTACTCCTTATTTTATTTGTTTATCTTTTTTTATAAAAATAATAACTTTAATTGTAATTATATTAGGTGTTTGATTAGGATATCAAGTTTCAATATTTTATTTAAATTATAATTTAAAAACTTTAATGTTTTATAAAATTTCAATATTTTTATCTTTAATGTGAAATATGCCTTTTATATCTACTTTTGGGGTTAATTATTATCCTTTATATATAGGAAAAATATATTATAAGATTTTTGATCAAGGTTGATATGAATTTTTTGGTAGACAAAATATCTTTAATATTTTAAAAAAAAAATCAATATTTATGCAAATTTTATTTAGTAATAATTTAAAAATTTATTTAATTATTTTAGTTATATGAATTATTATTTTAATATTAAATTTATTTTATTTAAATAGCTTATATAGAGTATAACACTGAAGATGTTAAGGAAATATCAATTATTTTTAAATATTTATAAAAATATAATTATTTTAATTTTACAATGAAAATGTAATGTTTTATTAAACTATATAAATAGAAATAATAATGGAATTACACCACTAAAAATATAAGTTAGAAGCTTAATTTTGAATTTCTTATTTCTTTAATTGGAGTTTTACTCAATAATATTATTAACAGTAATATACCTCTTTTTGGTTTCAATTAAAATAAGGGTGAATAAACACCAAAATTTTAGGTCGAAACTAAATACAAATATTGTTTCTTATTATAAGATAAATTGATTTTTCAATACTTTTTAAATGCAAATTAAATGTTATAATTAACTATTATCCTTAATTAGTAAATTCAGTTTAAAGCTCCTTGGTTTCATTCATGATATAATCCAATTAATAAAATAAGAAAAAAGAATATTCTAATTATTATATATATAATTAAATTAGTAATTTTTATTGTAATAATTAAAGGAATTAAAAGTGTAATTTCTACATCAAAAATTAAAAAAATTACTGCAATTAAAAAAAATTGAATAGAAAAAGGGATTCGAGCAGCTCTTTTAGGGTCAAATCCACATTCAAAAGGAGAAGCTTTTTCACGATCTATAAAAGTTTTTTTTGATAATAATGAAGCTATAAGTATTATAATTATACAAATAACTATAATAATTAATGAAATTTTTATTATTACTAAAATTATTTATACTAAAGTTATTTAGATCTTTTGATTGGAAGTCAAAAATAATTTTTATACTATATAAATATCTACCTCATCAATAAATTGAGATATATAAAAATAATCATACTACATCTACAAAATGTCAATATCATGCAGCTGCTTCAAATCCAAAATGATGAATTGAAGAAAAATGATTATTAACATGACGAAAATAACATACTAGTAAAAAAGTTGTTCCAATAATAACATGAAGTCCATGGAATCCTGTAGCTATAAAAAAAGAAGAACCATAAATTGCATCAGAAATAGTAAATGATGCTTCAATATATTCATAAGCTTGAAGTATAGTAAAATAAATTCCTAAGATAACAGTTAGCAATAAGCCTTGTTTTGCTTGAGAAAAATTATTTTCTATTAGTCTATGATGAGCTCAAGTAACAGTTAATCCTGATGTTAATAAAATTAAAGTATTTAATAAAGGAATTTGGATTGGGTTAAAAGTTATAATTCCTTTTGGAGGTCATATTATACCAATTTCAATTGAAGGAGCTAATCTTCTATGGAAAAACCCTCAAAAAAATCTTAAAAAGAAAAAAACTTCTGAAGTAATAAATAAAATTATTCCCCATCGTAAACCTATTGTAACATTATAAGTATGTAATCCTTGAAAAGTTCTTTCTCGAGATACATCTCGTCATCATTGGTATATAATTAATAAAGTAATTATTGTACCTAATAAAAATAAATTGATATTATAAAAATGAAATCATTTAATTAATCCAATTATAGTAATTATAGCTCCTAAAGCTCCAGTTAAAGGTCAAGGTCTAACATCAACTAAATGGAAAGGGTGATTTTTATGTATTGACATTAATTTACTTCTCTAGAATATAATGTTCTTAAAATAGCAAACACATAAGATTGAATAATAGCAACAGCTGATTCTAATAATAATAATAATAATTGAATAATAATTAAAATATTAATTATTATTAAAGATATGGAAGGACCTGTATTTCCTAATAAAGTTATTAGTAAATGTCCTGCAATTATATTAGCAGCTAATCGAACAGCTAATGTTCCAGGACGAATAATATTACTAATTGTTTCAATACATACTATAAAAGGTATTAAGATTGGAGGAGTTCCTTGAGGAACTAAATGAGCAAATATATGTATAGTATTATTAGTTCATCCATAAATTATGAATCTAATTCAAAGAGGTAATGCTAAAGCTAATGTTAAAACTAAATGTCTAGATCTAGTAAAAATATAAGGGAATAACCCTAAAAAATTATTAAAAAGAATGATAGAAAATAATGAAATAAAAATTAAAGTTCTTCCTTTAATTTTATTTCCTAATAAAACACTAAATTCTTGATGTAAAGTTAAACAAATTTTAATTCATATAAAATTTATCCGAGAAGGAATTAATCAGAATATTGAAGGAATAAATATTAGTCCTAAAAATGTTCTTAATCAATTTAATGAAAGATTAAATCTTGTTGAAGGATCAAAAGATGAAAATAAATTAGTTATCATTTTCAGTTTAATTTAATTATATTTTTAGTTATAATTTTTTTGTCAGAATTATTATATTTAAAAGAGAAATAATTTATTCTATTAAATAAAATAAAGATTAAGGTAAATATAATAAATAGTATAAGTCAATTTATTGGGGCTATTTGTGGAATTAAAAAATATTAATTAATTAATAATTTTAGTATGACAAACTAATGTTATAATTTTAACTAATTTTTTATTTCATTAGAAATAGACGTTAAACTACTATAAAATGGTTTAAGAGACCAGTACTTACTTTCAGTCATCTAATGAATTTATTTTAGAAATTCATTTAATAAAAAAATTAGGAGAAATTCTTTCTAAAACAATAGGTATAAATCTATGATTAGCTCCACAAATTTCAGAACATTGCCCAAAGAATAAACCTGCTCGATTTATAAAAAAATTAATTTGATTTAAACGTCCAGGTATAGCATCAATTTTAACACTTAAAGATGGAATAGTTCAAGAATGTAAAACATCAGCAGCAGTTACTATTATTCGAATTTGTGAATTATAAGGTAAAACAATTCGATTATCTACATCTAATAAACGAAATCTATTAATTTTTAATTCATTAGAAGGAATTATATAAGAATCAAATTCAATATTTTTAAAATCTGTATATTCATATGATCAATATCATTGATGTCCAATAGATTTGATTGAAATTATAGGGTTATTAATTTCATCTAATAAATATAATAAATTTAATGAAGGTAAAGCAATAAAAATTAAAGTAATAGCTGGTAGAATTGTTCAAATTAATTCAATTATTTGTCCTTCTAATAAAAATCGATAGTTTAACTTATTAAAAAATAATCTTGTTATTAAATAGCCTACTAAAATTGTAATTATTAATAAAATTATTAAAGTATGATCATGAAAGTAAATTAATTGCTCTATTAAAGGAGAAGCTCTATCTTGAGTAGAAATGGAATATCATGTTGCCATTTCTAAAAAAAGTATAAACTTTATATATGGGACTTAAATCCATTGCACTAATCTGCCATATTAGAATTCTGAGGCTAATATAGGTAACTCAGAATATCTATGTTCAGCAGGAGGTATTAATTGGAATCATTCAATTGAAGTATTTATATGTATTGAAGAGATTCTTTTTCGTATAGAAATAAATCTTTCTCAAATAATAAATAAAAATATAAAAATAGCAATTAAAGAAATTATTGAACCAATAGAAGAAATAATGTTTCAAGTAGTATAAGCATCAGGATAATCTGAGTAACGTCGAGGCATTCCTCTTAATCCTAAAAAATGTTGAGGGAAAAATGTTAAATTTACTCCAATAAATATAATTAAAAATTGAATTTTTAAATACTTATTGTTTAAGGTTAATCCTGTAAATAAAGGAAATCATTGGATAAAACCTGCTATAATAGCAAATACGGCTCCTATTGATAATACATAATGAAAATGAGCTACAACATAATAAGTATCATGTAAAATAATATCAATTGATGAATTTGCTAAAACAACTCCTGTTAAGCCTCCTACAGTAAATAAAAATACAAATCCTAAAGACCATAATATTGAAGGTGAATAATTAATTTGAGTTCCATGTAATGTTGCTAACCATCTAAAAATTTTAATTCCCGTTGGAACAGCAATAATTATAGTGGCAGAAGTAAAATAAGCTCGAGTATCAACGTCTATTCCTACAGTAAACATATGGTGAGCTCAAACAACAAATCCTAATAATCCAATTGCTATTATTGCATAAATCATTCCTAATGTACCGAAAGTTTCCTTTTTACCTCTTTCTTGGCAAATAATATGAGAAATCATACCAAATCCAGGAAGAATTAAAATATAAACTTCAGGATGTCCAAAAAATCAAAATAAATGTTGATAAAGAATTGGGTCACCCCCACCAGCTGGGTCAAAAAATGAAGTATTTAAATTTCGATCAGTTAACAGTATAGTGATAGCTCCTGCTAAAACAGGTAGAGAGAGGAGAAGTAATAAAGCAGTAATTACTACTGCTCAAACAAATAAAGGTATACGATCAAAAGTTATACCAATAGATCGTATATTAATTACAGTTGTAATAAAATTTACAGCACCTAGAATTGATGAAATTCCAGCTAAATGTAAACTAAAAATAGCTAAATCAACAGAAGCACCTCCATGTGCAATATTAGATGATAATGGAGGGTAAACAGTTCATCCTGTTCCTGCTCCATTTTCTACTATTCTTCTTATAAGTAATAAAGATAGAGATGGAGGAAGTAATCAAAATCTTATATTGTTTATTCGAGGGAAAGCTATATCAGGAGCACCTAACATTAAGGGGACTAATCAATTTCCAAATCCTCCAATTATAATAGGTATAACTATAAAAAAAATTATAATGAAAGCATGAGCTGTTACAATAACATTATAAATTTGATCATCTCCAATTAAAGTTCCTGGATTACCTAATTCAGCACGAATTAAGATTCTTAAGGAAGTTCCTACTATTCCTGCTCAAGCACCAAAAATAAAATAAAGTGTGCCAATGTCTTTGTGGTTTGTTGAAAATAATCATTTATTCAAGTAAAATGGCCGAGAATAAGCGATAAACTGTAAATTTATAAACGAAATTAATTTCTTTTACTAGTCTTATATTCAACAATGATTTTAAATTGCAAATTTAAAGGTGGATTAATCCTAAGGCTTAAAGATGGATCTTTATTCGCAGTTTTGAAGACTACTAGTTTATTTTTAACTTAAATCCTTAATAAATATTAAAGATAATCGTTAAAAATATTAATCCTGTTAATGAGAAAAAATTTAAAATTATAGTAATTCAATATTTGTTATTCTTTTTCAGATTAAAATTTAATTCATTTATGTTAATTATTAAAGTTGTGAAAGTAATTCGTATATAAAAGTATAATGTTAATAAAGTTATTACTACTATAATAAAGGTTAATAAAATTAAATTTCTATTAATTATTGTTTGGATAGTTAGTCATTTAGGCAAAAATCCTAGAAATGGGGGTAATCCTCCTAAAGATAGAAAATTTATAATAAAAAAAATTTTAAGAATTGGGTTATTGTTTAAGTTATTAAATAATTGAGATAAATAATAAATATTAAATTTGTTAAAAATTATAATAATATTAAATCTAATAATAGAATATACAATGAAATATGTTATTCAAATGGATTCTATGAATATTAAAGATGCTAGTATTCATCCAATATGGTTAATTGATGAATATGCTAGGATTTTTCGGATTCTTGTTTGGTTAATTCCTATAATTCCTCTAATTAATATTGAAAATAAAATAATAATAGATAAAAAAAATATTATTTTATTATTATGAATAATTAAAATGAATGGGGCAATTTTTTGTCAAGTTAATAACAAAAAACAATTAATTCAATTAATACCTTCAATTACTTCTGGAAATCAAAAATGAAAGGGAGCAGCTCCCATTTTTGTTAACAGTGAAGAATTTAGGATTATATTAAATTTTGTTTCCCATTCGTATATAATATTGGAAGATAAAATAATGATAGTGAATAATATAATAGTAGAAGCTAAGGCTTGAGTAATGAAATATTTTAAAGCAGCTTCATTATTTATTATATTTTTAGAATTTGAAAATAAGGGAATAATTGAAAGTAAGTTAATTTCTAACCCTATTCATATACCTAATCATGAATTAGATGAAATGGTAATTATTGTCCCAATTATTAAAGATAAATAAAATAGTAATTTATATAAATTAAAAATTAAAAAGAAAAGGATTAGGACCTTTATAAAAGGGGTATGAACCCATTAGCTTAATTAGCTTATCTTTTTTACCCCTTAGTATAAGATGTATAAAAGTTTTTGATACTTTAGGAAATAGTTTGATTCTGTTAGGTGTAATGAAGGTAAAAATTTTACATTCTTTATTCTATCAAAATAATTCTTTTCATCAGACACTTCATTTATATTTTATTAATAAAAACCGTTTTGTACACTTTAGTTTATTTTAAATATTATAATTTAATTTAAATAAAAATATTTAGTAATTTTAAAAATTTTCAAAAAAAAAGTTACTTCGTAATTTTTAGGTGATTTTTTTGAAAATTTTGGCGATTTTTGGCAAAAAATTGAAATTTTTGATTTTAATGGAAGTACAGGGTAAGGCCAAAAAAAAAGGTCAAAAAATGTGCATTTTTCGGGGTCCAAAATGCACGCTTTTTTTTAGCGCTAATTTTAGTTCACTATTTGGATATTTAGATATATGGCCTTAAAAAATGCTTAAAAATTAATGAAAAAAAATTATTCAATAAAAATT